ATTCGAAATTGTAACCAAGCATCGCCCATTGGTTCTATACCCGACTCATAAGTAGAAAGTTTCTCCGGCCCTTTGCTAATCGGGGCTAACACTCCGGAAATGAAAAATGCCAAAATAGGAACAAGGATGGATATTATTAGAAATGCCCAAAAAAAATCATATTCGTAAAGCAGAAACATAAACGCACTCCTATGAACGTGGAAAATATACCGGATTCAATTGGTCGATTCAAATTGGAATTGTCAAGTCATCCATAACTATTTAGTCAAAACAAGAATTCATTTTGGTCGAACCGCCTAGTTTGCTTTGTTTATTGGTTTATTGTAGGGCATATATCATTGCAAGATTCATCGACTGGAATCCGATTTTTTTCCATTATACTTATTTCCATTTTATTTAGTTAGTAGAACCTTCTAACTATATATTACTCTTCGACAAATTCTCCTCTTTCTCTTGTTTTTTTCTCTAAAGAGGGGGAATTCTAAATTAATTACTTATCTTATTTCTTCTTTAATTAGAATTAGAAATTCTTTAAAGATTTCGATTTTTTTCTATAAATAGAATCAGGAGGTCTTTATTTTCATTTTTTTTTCTTAGTGATTTAGAATAGAACAAGTAATCAAATAGAAGAGAATGTATCGGAATTTCCATCTCAAGATTTAGAAGATCTTATGTTGGTATATTCCTTTTATTATTATTTATTATTATTTAATAAATTATTATTTAATATATAGTATTAGGATTCGAATCCAGGTGGAGGGGTTTTTCTTGGTTGAATACAGAAAAAGAAGACTACCTTTTTTTGTTGTGCTTCACTAGGTCGAGGTAAGGAAGGTATACGAAGGAAAAGCCTATTTGACAATGAAAGTGACCAAAGATATTCGTTTTTCAAAAAACTTTAGCTTGTACACAAATACAGCAGGCCTTTCCTAAATCCATGTGAATTCCTCTTCGTAGTTTTTCATTTCACCAGGCCCGTGAAATGCGTTGACTTCCAAAATTCATTAAGATGGGGAATATCAAAAGAAAGGGAGTCTCACTAATTCTTTTATTGTGGATATGAATATGTAATTCGCCTCCGAAGATTAATGACGAAAGGTTGGTTTGTTTATCTGCAATTGCAAAAATTATCCATTGATATGCGTTTTTTCTTTCATCTGCTTAAACGATTGCCGTGAGTAAACTTATAGGAATAATTGGATTTCACTTAGTTACAAGCAAGAAATACTAATGAAAAATGCAAAAAAAAAAATGGTATAATTTCCATTTTTCATTTTTATAGGGCTATACGGACTCGAACCGTAGACCTTCTCGGTAAAACAGATCAAACTTATTATTATTAAAATGATCTGAACTGTTTCAAAGACCCAACATGCATTTTTTTTTGCATTGGGCTCCTTCATTAACGGATATAAATATCAGTTAGTCTGCCATTTTTTTTTCTTGAGAGAAAAAAAGATAAGATAAGGAAATGGCTCCATGTGCTCTGATTCATTATTTGGGAGCATTACCAAAGTGTTTCAAAGGCGGGATTATCTTGACGTAGGTCTGTCTCTGGCCTAGATCAACCTAAGTTAAATGAAGTCTCTATCGTTCTGCTTAAAAATCAAATATGAAACTTCATACACCTTAAAGTTCATATGACGAAAAGAGATTTTTTTGAGGTCCTTATACTCATTATGCCTAGCATTGAATAGACTGGGTATTCACCTTATCAAGATCTCAAATCAATGATGGGGTTTGTTTGGCACCTCCTAAATGGGCGTCCAAATTGGACCGAACCCTTTGTCAGGCTATGGTTCCCTCAAAGTAGTTATGGAGTAAGACATCGATTTCTCAACAAGATCAATTTTTCTGATTGTATGATGAACTCCCTTGAAAAACATTGGCGCGCGTGTAAACGAGTTGCTCTACCAACTGAGCTATAGCCCTTAGTGCTTGTGATACATATTTTGTGCTTGTGATACATATTTTATCATGTAGGTAAATTCTTGTCAAGAGAAATATTCCATGATCCAACATCAAGAATCTTTGATCTCTTTGAGTGGTATTCCTTAGATTAGTATTGCTTATAAGTAATATGATATTTATAATCCATCGACAGGATGGGTTTCATTTGGTTCTCTTTGGGATGATAAATGACCTACTTAACTCAGTGGTTAGAGTACTGCTTTCATACGGCGGGAGTCATTGGTTCAAATCCAATAGTAGGTAAAACTTATTAGATACCATTGACTCTGGTATCTAATAAGGTTTACGACCCACCTTTAGTGATATTTTTTTTTTATTTTGTATCTTTTCTATTTCATTTTTTAATTGGAATTTTTGCATCAGAATTGGATTCTGTTTGATTGTATTTGATTGTATTCACCCGACAGAATCTAAATAGGATTAGAAAGAGAACTTCTTTTTATTATTCGAACGTACCAACTAGTTATGAAATCGGATTGCTAGCCTCCACCCGTGTTCTAGCTCGTCGGAGAGCTAGATTTGCCTCAAT